GCTAACGTAGCTTATTTAAAGCATAACATTGAAGATGTTGAGACTGAGTCCTAAAAAGCTCCGTAAGTATTAAAAGTTTGGTCCTGACTTTACTGTCAACTTTAACTAGATTTACACATGCAAGTCTCCGCACCCCTGTGAAATAAGCCCTATCTCACCCCTAACCCGGGAACAAGGAGCGGGCATCAGGCACAACCACCCCCGTTTAGCCCAAGACGCCTTGCTTAGCCACACCCCCAAGGGAATTCAGCAGTGATAAACATTAAGCCATGAGCGAAAGCTTGACTTAGTTAAAGTTAAGAGGGTCGGTAAAACTCGTGCCAGCCACCGCGGTTATACGAGAGACCCAAGTTGACAGTGCCCGGCGTAAAGAGTGGTTAGGAAATTCTTCAAAACTAAAGCCGAATGGCCTCAAGGCTGTTATACGCACCCGAGGCTTGGAAGTCCAAACACGAAAGTAGCTTTATAAACCTGAATCCACGAAAGTTAAGACACAAACTGGGATTAGAGACCCCACTATGCTTAACAGTAAACATTGACAACACACAACCCCGTTGTCCGCCTGGGTACTACGAACACTAGTTTAAAACCCAAAGGACTTGGCGGTGCTTTAGACCCCCCTAGAGGAGCCTGTTCTGTAACCGATACCCCCCGTTAAACCTCACCCCTTCTTGTCATTCCCGCCTATATACCGCCGTCGTCAGCTTACCCTGTGAAGGACAAATAGTAAGCACAGTTGCCACAGCCCAAAACGTCAGGTCGAGGTGTAGCCTATGAAGAGGAAAGAAATGGGCTACATTCTCTATCTAAGAGAATACGAATAATATGCTGAAATACATATTTGAAGGAGGATTTAGCAGTAAGCAAAAAATAGAGAGTTTTGCTGAAACCGGCTCTGAAGCGCGCACACACCGCCCGTCACTCTCCCCAAGCTAAACAACTAAACCTAACTAAGCCAAGATAACTGCAAAGGGGAGGCAAGTCGTAACATGGTAAGCGTACCGGAAGGTGCTCTTGGATAAATCAGGGCATAGCTAAATAACTAAAGCATCTCACTTACACCGAGAAGGTGCCCGCGAAACTCGGGCTGCTCTGAAACCTAACAGCTAGCCATATTCACCAAAAAAAATTGAACGATATAAATATCCCCCTAAACCCCCGCCTCCCTCAAACAAAACATTTTTCCCCCTTAGTATGGGCGACAGAAAAGGGTCTGACTGAGCGATAGAAAGAGTACCGCAAGGGAAAGCTGAAAGAGCGATGAAAAAGCCTAGTAAAGTTTAAAAAAGCAGAGATATAACTCGTACCTTTTGCATCATGTTTTAGCTAGTAATACTCAAGCAAAGAGCCCTTCAGTTTGAGCCCCCGAAACTAAGCGAGCTACTCCAAGACAGCCTGTGTTAAAGGGCAAACCCGTCTCTGTGGCAAAAGAGTGGGAAGAGCTTTGAGTAGAGGTGACAGACCTACCGAGCTTAGTTATAGCTGGTTTCCTGGGAAATGGATAGAAGTTCAGCCTACTAAGTTCTTCCCTCAAACCCCTTAATTAAAGATTAGAAGAAATTAGTAGAGTTAGTCAAAGGGGGTACAGCCCCTTTGATAAAGGATACAACTTTAATAGAAGGTTAAAGATTATATTATATTTTAAGGAATTCTCTTCTAGTGGGCCTAAAAGCAGCCACCCTTATAGAAAGCGTTAAAGCTCAGATTTTGAACACCCCATATATACTAATAATCCAATCTAAATCCTCTATAAATACCGGGAAGCCCTATGCATGCATAGGAAATATACTGCTAATATGAGTAATAAGAGAGTAATAAGGCTCTCTCCTAGCACAAGTGTATATCGGAGCGGACCACCCCCCGAAAATTAACGGCCCCAAAAACAGAGGGCACTGAGTGAAAAATAAAGAACTAGAAAATAACCCAAACAATAACCGTTAACCTCACACTAGAGTGCTACTAAGGAAAGACTAAAAGAAAGAGAAGGAACTCGGCAAACACTTTTTAAGCCTCGCCTGTTTACCAAAAACATCGCCTCTTGTGATACATAAATAAGAGGTCCTGCCTGCCCTGTGACAAATGTTCAACGGCCGCGGTATTTTGACCGTGCAAAGGTAGCGTAATCACTTGTTTTTTAAATGAAGACCTGTATGAATGGCAAAACGAGGGCTAAGCTGTCTCCTCTCTCCAGTCAATGAAATTGATCTCCCCGTGAAGAAGCGGGGATATAAACATAAGACGAGAAGACCCTATGGAGCTTTAGACGCAAGACAGACTACGTTAAATACCCCGCTTAAAGGCAAGAAACTAAGTAGGACCTGCCCCGATGTCTTTGGTTGGGGCGACCGCGGGGTAAACTAAAACCCCCATGTGGAAAGGCGAAACTTTCTCCTTTATTTAGAGCTACCACTCTAGCTATTAGAACTTCTAACTAAAAGATCCGGCAAAGCCGATCAACGAACCAAGTTACCCTAGGGATAACAGCGCAATCCCCTTCTAGAGACCCTATCGACAAGGGAGTTTACGACCTCGATGTTGGATCAGGACATCCTAATGGTGCAGCTGCTATTAAGGGTTCGTTTGTTCAACGATTAAAGTCCTACGTGATCTGAGTTCAGACCGGAGTAATCCAGGTCAGTTTCTATCTATGATATGACCTCTTCTAGTACGCAGGGACCGAAGAGAGGGGGCCCATGTTAAATACAAACCCCTCCCTCACCTAATGAAATTAACTGAATTAGATAAGGGGGCATATTCCCAGACCAAAGAGAATGGTCAGGTTAAGGTGGCAGAGCCCGGATAATGCAAGAGGCCTAAGCCCTCTCTACAGGGGTTCAACTCCTCTCCTTAACTATGATCTCCAATATTCTAATCTTTATTCTGAACCCCCTGGCCTTTATTGTACCAGTCCTCTTGGCCGTTGCCTTCTTAACCCTCCTAGAACGGAAAGTCTTAGGGTATATGCAACTTCGAAAAGGCCCAAATGTTGTGGGCCCTTACGGGCTTCTTCAGCCCATCGCAGATGGGGTAAAATTATTTATTAAGGAGCCTATCCGACCCTCAGCCTCTTCCCCTCTACTCTTCTTAGCTGCCCCAATTTTAGCCCTCACACTGGCCCTAACTTTATGAGCTCCGATACCTCTCCCCTACCCTGTCCTGGATCTTAACTTAGGAATTTTATTTATCCTTGCCCTCTCCAGCCTAGCTGTATACGCAATTCTTGGGTCAGGCTGAGCATCAAATTCAAAATATGCTCTCATTGGGGCCCTCCGGGCAGTTGCACAGACTATCTCTTATGAGGTCAGCCTGGGACTTATTCTTCTAAGTATTATTATCTTTACTGGGGGTTTTACCCTTCAAATATTTAATACAGCACAAGAAGCAATCTGACTTATTTTACCCGCTTGACCACTAGCAGCAATATGATATATTTCCACCCTTGCAGAAACCAACCGGGCCCCCTTTGATTTAACTGAAGGGGAATCCGAACTAGTCTCCGGCTTTAATGTTGAATATGCTGGAGGCCCCTTTGCTTTATTTTTTCTGGCGGAATATGCAAATATCCTATTAATAAATACCCTATCGGCTACACTTTTTTTAGGAGCTGCCCATACCCCCCTGGCCCCAGAATTTACAGCTATTAACTTAATATTTAAGGCAGCCCTACTCTCTGTCATATTTCTATGGGTCCGAGCCTCCTACCCACGATTCCGCTATGATCAATTAATACATTTAATTTGAAAAAGCTTCTTACCCCTCACACTTTCCCTGATCATTTGACACCTTTCCCTTCCCGTTGCATTTGTGGGCCTCCCCCCGCACATGTAAAGAAGCTGTGCCTGAATAAAGGGCTACTTTGATAGAGTAAATTATGGGGGTTAAACTCCCCCCAGCTTCTTATAGGAAATAGGGATTTGAACCCTAACCGGGGAGATCAAAACTCTCAGTGCTTCCGCTACACCACTTCCTAGTAAAGTCAGCTAAAAAAGCTTTTGGGCCCATACCCCAACCACGTCGGTTAAAATCCTTCCTTTACTGATGAACCCTCTTATTTTATTTATTCTTTTGTCCGGGTTAGGCCTTGGGACTACCATTACTTTTGCTAGTTCCCATTGACTTATAGCCTGAATAGGCCTTGAGATTAATACCCTCGCTATTATCCCCCTGATAGCACAACATCACCACCCTCGAGCAGTAGAAGCAACTACTAAATACTTTTTGGCCCAAGCAACAGCGGCCGCAGTAATCCTGTTCGCAAGTGTAATTAACGCCTATATTACGGGCCAGTGGGAAATTCAACAGATGTCCCACCCCCTTCCCTGCACTATATTAACTATAGCCCTAGCCCTGAAAATTGGGCTCGCTCCCCTTCATACATGGGTCCCTGAAGTATTCCAAGGGCTTGATCTTTCTACAGGGGTCATCCTTGCCACCTGACAAAAACTTGCCCCATTCGCCCTGCTCTTCCAACTCAACCCTGGGGAACAACAACTCTTAGCAGCCCTAGGCCTTATATCATTACTAACTGGCGGGTGAGCAGGCCTTAATCAAACACAACTACGAAAAATTCTCGCCTACTCCTCAATTGCCCACCTTGGCTGAATAATTCTTGTATTACACTTCTCCCCTTCCCTCACACTCCTTGCACTAATTACATATTTTATTATAACTTTCTCAGTATTTACTCTATTTAAGCTTGTTAACGCTACAAACATTAATACTCTTGCAACTTCTTGGGCAAAGAGCCCAATAGTTGTAGCTTTAGCCCCCCTACTCCTTCTATCTCTCGGAGGTCTGCCCCCTCTGACAGGTTTTATACCAAAATGATTAATTCTACAAGAATTGACTAAACAGGACCTTGCACCCACCGCAACCCTGGCCGCACTCTCTGCACTACTTACCCTGTACTTTTATCTTCGACTGTCCTACGCCGTAGCTCTTACCCTCTCCCCAAATAATATTACCGCAACAGCCCCATGGCGCTTGACCTCAGCACAGGTAACTATACCCCTTGCTGCTACCACTACTATAACACTCCTCTTACTACCAACTGCCCCCACCCTCACCACCCTCCTAAGCTTCTAAGAGACTTAGGTTAGAAACAAGACCAAGGGCCTTCAAAGCCCTAAGCGAGGGTGAGACTCCCCCCGTCTCTATAAGACTTGCGGGATACTACCCCACATCTCCTGCATGCAAAACAGACACTTTAATTAAGCTAAAGCCTTTCTAGATGAGAAGGCCTCGATCCTACAAGTTCTTAGTTAACAGCTAAGCGCTCAAGCCAGCGAGCATTCATCTACCTTTCCCCCGCCTATATAGGCGGCTAAAGGCGGGGGAAAGCCCCGGAGAGCTGCTAACTCTCTTCTTCAGATTTGCAATCTAATATGTGGAACACCTCGGGGCTTGATAAGAAGAGGATTTTGACCTCTGTCTATGGGGCTACAACCCACCACTTACTCAGCCATCTTACCTGTGACAGTTACACGTTGACTTTTCTCAACTAATCACAAAGATATCGGCACCCTCTATTTGATCTTTGGTGCTTGGGCTGGGATAGTCGGTACGGCCCTAAGCCTACTTATTCGTGCTGAACTCAGCCAGCCTGGCGCCCTCTTAGGGGACGACCAGATTTATAACGTGATTGTTACCGCACATGCTTTCGTAATAATTTTCTTTATAGTTATACCCATTATAATCGGGGGGTTCGGCAATTGATTAATTCCCTTAATAATTGGGGCCCCCGATATGGCTTTCCCTCGAATAAACAATATAAGCTTCTGGCTCCTCCCCCCCTCCTTTCTTCTCCTACTGGCCTCCTCTGGCGTAGAAGCGGGGGCTGGCACAGGGTGGACAGTCTACCCCCCGCTAGCAGGAAACCTGGCACATGCCGGCGCGTCCGTGGACCTTACAATCTTCTCCCTCCACTTAGCTGGGATTTCATCAATTCTAGGGGCCATTAATTTTATTACAACAATTATTAATATAAAACCTCCGACAATTTCACAGTATCAAACCCCCCTATTTGTATGAGCAGTATTAATTACCGCAGTCCTTCTTCTCCTATCCCTGCCCGTCCTTGCTGCTGGTATTACAATACTTTTAACAGACCGAAATTTAAACACTACTTTCTTTGACCCCACAGGCGGAGGGGACCCCATTCTTTATCAACACTTATTCTGATTCTTTGGGCATCCTGAAGTTTACATTCTGATTTTACCGGGCTTTGGAATGGTTTCGCATATTGTCGCCTATTATGCAGGCAAAAAAGAACCTTTTGGCTACTTAGGTATAGTCTGAGCAATAATGGCCATCGGCCTACTAGGGTTTATTGTCTGGGCCCACCATATATTTACAGTGGGCATAGATGTAGACACACGAGCCTATTTTACCTCCGCTACAATAATTATTGCAATTCCAACAGGGGTTAAAGTCTTCAGCTGACTCGCTACACTTCATGGAGGCGCAATTAAATGGGACACTCCCCTCTTATGGGCCCTAGGGTTTATCTTTCTTTTTACTGTTGGGGGCCTTACAGGAATTGTACTAGCCAACTCTTCCCTTGATATTATTCTACATGATACTTATTATGTAGTTGCCCACTTCCACTATGTACTCTCGATAGGGGCTGTTTTCGCCATTATGGGGGCATTTGTACACTGGTTCCCCCTATTCTCTGGCTACACACTACATGAAACGTGAGCAAAAATCCACTTTGGTATTATATTTGCAGGCGTCAACTTAACATTTTTTCCCCAGCACTTCCTAGGGCTTGCAGGCATGCCCCGCCGCTACTCGGATTATCCCGATGCCTACACCCTTTGAAATACAGTATCTTCTATTGGGTCCCTAATCTCACTAGTAGCAGTAATTCTATTCTTATTTATTTTATGAGAAGCATTTACCTCTAAGCGAGAGGTTTTATCAGTCGAATTAACTGCAACAAATGTGGAGTGGCTCCATGGCTGCCCTCCCCCCTACCACACCTTTGAAGAGCCTGCATTTGTTCAGGCTCAAGTAGATTAGTCAAGAAAGGAGGGAGTTGAACCCCCGTAGCCCGGTTTCAAGCCGATTACATTACCGTTCTGCCACTTTCTTCACAAAGACACTAGTAAAGAAGACATTACACTGCCTTGTCAAGGCAGTATCGTGGGTTGAACCCCCGCGTGTCTTATTAATGGCCCATCCCTCACAATTAGGTTTCCAAGACGCAGCTTCCCCTGTAATAGAAGAGCTCCTGCACTTCCACGATCATGTTCTGATAATTGTATTTTTAATTAGCACGATGGTACTTTATATTATTGCAGCTATAGTCTCAACTAAACTAACCAGCAAGTACCTTTTAGATTCCCAAGAAGTTGAAATTATTTGAACCATCCTCCCCGCTATTACCCTAATTTTAATCGCTTTACCCTCCTTACGAATCTTGTACTTAATGGACGAAGTTGATCTCCCCTGCCTTACAGTCAAAGCAATAGGACATCAGTGATACTGATCTTACGAATATGCTGACTATGTAGCCCTTTATTTTGACTCATATATAATCCCCACACAAGACCTAATACCTGGCCAATTCCGTCTCCTAGAAGTAGACCATCGCATAGTTATTCCAGTTGAATCCCCAATTCGAGTTTTAATTTCTGCTGAAGATGTACTGCACTCTTGAGCAGTCCCTGCCCTAGGGGTAAAAATAGACGCCATTCCTGGGCGACTAAACCAAACAGCCTTTACAATTCTACACCCCGGTGTGTTCTACGGGCAATGCTCAGAGATCTGCGGAGCAAATCATAGCTTTATACCGATTGTAGTAGAAGCTGTCCCACTAGAACACTTTGAAAACTGATCAGCATTAATAGTCGAAGACTCTTCACTAAGAAGCTAAATAGGGCCGTAGCGTTAGCCTTTTAAGCTAAAGACTGGTGGCACCCAACCACCCTTAGTGAAATGCCCCAACTCGATCCTGCCCCTTGACTTCTGATCCTTGTTTTCTCCTGATTAGTTTTTCTAACAATTTTACCCTCAAAAGTGATAGCCCACATTTTCCCCAACGGCCTCACCCTGCAAAGTATAAAAAAAACTAAGACTAATCCCTGAATCTGACCATGGCACTAAATTTTTTTGATCAATTTATAACCCCTTGATTACTTGGAATCCCCCTTATCGCCCTTGCCCTTGTCTTACCCTGAATCCTCTTCCCGACGCCCACGGCACGATGAGTAAATAATCGGCTACTTACCCTACAAGGCTGGTTTATTAGCCAATTTGCCCGACAACTTTTAATGCCTGTAAACCTTGCAGGACATAAGTGAGCTTTGTTATTAACTTCACTAATACTTTTTTTAATCACCTTAAATATATTAGGACTTCTTCCATATACTTTCACACCTACGACTCAACTGTCCTTAAATATAGGCTTCGCTGCCCCGATCTGGTTAGCAACTGTCCTTATTGGCATACGAAACCAACCAACTATCGCGCTAGCCCACCTTCTTCCGCAAGGAACCCCAACCCCCCTTATCCCAATTTTAATTATTATCGAAACAATTAGCCTGTTTATTCGACCTTTTGCCCTAGGGGTTCGACTTACTGCTAATCTTACAGCAGGTCACCTTCTAATTCAACTTATTGCTATAGCCGCTTTTGTTTTATCATCTACAATGCCAGTAGTAGCAATTCTCACGGCCACAGTTCTATTTCTACTAACACTTCTAGAAGTCGCCGTAGCTATAATCCAGGCTTATGTATTTATTCTACTCCTAAGTCTTTACCTGCAAGAAAACGTATAATGGCCCATCAAGCACACGCATATCACATGGTAGACCCTAGCCCTTGGCCTCTAACAGGCGCAGTAGCTGCCCTATTAACAACATCCGGCCTCGCAATATGATTCCATTTCCACTCTGTTCTTCTTATACACATTGGAGGCGCCTTAATGCTTCTGACAATGCTCCAATGATGACGAGATGTTGTACGCGAAGGCACATTTCAAGGACACCACACACCACCCGTACAAAAAGGACTTCGATACGGGATAATTCTTTTTATTACTTCAGAAGTTTTCTTTTTCCTAGGGTTCTTTTGAGCCTTCTACCACGCAAGCCTTGCCCCGACTCCAGAGTTGGGAGGGTACTGACCACCAACAGGTATCACCCCCCTTGATCCTTTTGAGGTCCCCTTATTAAATACAGCAGTTTTACTCGCCTCTGGCGTAACAGTCACCTGGGCCCATCACAGTATTATAGAAGGGGAACATAAACAAGCAATCCAGTCTTTATTTTTAACAGTCCTCTTGGGCTTTTACTTCACCTTTCTTCAAGGTATGGAATACCACGAAGCCCCCTTTACTCTTGCAGACGGCGCCTACGGTTCAACCTTCTTCGTAGCTACCGGCTTTCATGGACTACATGTAATCATTGGCTCTACTTTCCTTACTATCTGCCTGCTACGACAAATCCGACATCACTTTACATCAGAACATCACTTTGGATTTGAAGCCGCCGCCTGATATTGACATTTTGTAGACGTTGTATGACTTTTCCTCTATATCTCCATCTACTGATGAGGCTCATAATCTTTCTAGTATTAATATAAGTATAAGTGACTTCCAATCACATGGTCTTGGTTTAAACCCAAGGAAAGATAATGAACCTAGTTATAACAGTTATCTCCATTACTGCTGCCCTCTCCTTAATTCTGGCGACTGTAGCTTTTTGACTTCCCCAAATTAGTCCAGACCAGGAAAAGCTATCCCCCTATGAGTGCGGTTTTGATCCACTTGGCTCGGCCCGCTTACCCTTCTCCCTACGGTTTTTCCTGATCGCTATTCTGTTTCTCTTGTTTGACCTAGAAATCGCTCTACTTCTCCCCCTCCCATGAGGGGACCAACTAACTTCTCCCTTAATAACCTTCACGTGAGCCTCGGCAGTTCTCGCCCTCCTTACTCTAGGATTAATCTATGAATGGCTCCAAGGTGGCCTAGAATGAGCTGAATAGGTAATTAGTTTAACAAAAACATTTGATTTCGGCTTAAAAGCTTGTGGTTAAAATCCACAATTAACCTAATGACCCCTGCAAATTTTACTTTTTCTACAGCCTTTATCTTAAGTTTAATAGGGTTAACATTCCATCGAACCCATCTCCTCTCTGCACTTCTTTGCCTGGAGGGAATGATGCTGGCTTTATTTGTAGCCCTATCCTTATGAACCTTACAACTAGGCTCAACCAACTTCTCAGCCTCCCCCATGCTTCTCCTTGCCTTTTCCGCCTGTGAAGCAAGCGCCGGACTAGCCCTACTAGTTGCAACTTCCCGCACCCATGGGTCCGACCGTCTTAAAACACTAAACCTTCTACAATGTTAAAAATCCTAATTCCAACCTTAATACTTATCCCCACCACCCTGCTAGTTAATATTAAATGACTCTGGCCCTCTACCCTCTTACACAGTCTCCTAATTGCACTCGTTAGCCTTTCTTGATTAAAAAATCTCGGGGCCACAGGCTGGTCCTCCCTTAACCTTTATATAGGAACAGATCCTTTATCAACACCCCTCCTAGTCCTCACTTGCTGGCTACTCCCTCTGATAATTCTGGCAAGTCAAGCACATATAACTTCAGAGCCAAAAATTCGACAACGGACCTACATTATTTTGTTAACAACCCTTCAATTTTTTCTAATTATAGCCTTTGGTGCAACCGAGGTTATTTTGTTCTATATCATATTTGAAGCAACCCTTATTCCCACCCTGATCCTAATCACCCGATGAGGAAATCAAGCAGAACGCCTTAATGCAGGCGTCTACTTCCTTTTCTATACTTTAGCAGGCTCCCTCCCACTTCTAGTTGCACTGCTTCTGCTTCAAAACTATACAGGGACCTTATCCCTCCTCACTTTACAATATACCCTTCCCCTAGGCTTCACCCCCTACACCTACAAAATATTATGAGTCGGCTGCATACTAGCCTTTTTAGTAAAAATGCCCCTCTATGGCGCACACCTTTGACTACCAAAAGCCCCCGTAGAAGCCCCTGTGGCCGGGTCCATAATTCTTGCAGCCGTCCTACTTAAATTAGGAGGCTACGGGATAATACGAGTACTAGCTGTACTTGAACCTCTTACCAAAGAGTTAAGCTACCCATTTATCATCTTAGCTCTCTGAGGCATTATTATAACGGGCTCCATCTGCCTACGCCAAACAGACCTTAAGTCTTTAATTGCTTACTCCTCTGTCAGCCATATAGGCTTGGTAATCGGGGGAATTCTTATCCAAACCCCCTGAGGCTTCACGGGTGCACTTATTTTAATAATTGCCCACGGCTTAACTTCATCTGCCCTCTTCTGCCTAGCAAACACTAATTATGAACGAACCCATAGCCGAACAATAGTTCTAGCTCGAGGACTTCAGATGGCGCTGCCACTTATAACCGCCTGATGATTCCTAGCTAGCCTGGCCAACCTAGCCCTCCCACCCCTCCCGAATCTAATGGGCGAATTAATAATTATTACTTCCCTCTTTAACTGATCAATATGAACCCTTATTTTAACCGGACTAGGGACCCTTATTACTGCAGGCTACTCGTTATATATATTCTTAATAACCCAACGAGGCCCCCTCCCAAACCATATCCTAGCCCTAGAACCATCCCACTCCCGTGAACACCTTTTAATAGCCTTACACCTCTTACCCCTTCTGCTTTTAATACTTAAACCAGAATTAATTTGAAGCTGAGCCTTGTGTAGATATAGTTTAACAAAAACACTAGATTGTGATTCTGGAGACAAGGGTTAAACCCCCTTTGTCTACCGGGAGAGGCTAGCTAGGCAACGAAAACTGCTAATTCTCGCCACCTTGGTTGGACTCCAAGGCTCACCCGATTTAGCTTCTAAAGGATAACAGCTCATCCGTTGGTCTTAGGAACCAAAAACTCTTGGTGCAAATCCAAGTAGCAGCTATGCACCCGCTTCCGGTTATCATAGTCTCCAGCCTAATTATTGTCTTTGCCCTACTAGCCTACCCCGTAATTATAACCCTAAACTCCCGCCCCCTTCCACAAAATTGAGCCATGTCCCAGGTAAAAACGGCAGTTAAATTGGCATTTTTCGTCAGCCTACTCCCACTATCCTTATTTATTGCAGAAGGTGTAGAAACTGTTACTACCACCTGATCCTGAATAAGTACCCAAACATTTGATATTAATATTAGCTTAAAATTTGATATTTACTCCATTGTCTTTACACCTATTGCTCTCTATGTAACCTGATCAATTCTTGAATTTGCCGGATGATATATGCATGCCGACCCTGACATAAACCGGTTCTTTAAATACCTCTTAACCTTCCTGATCGCCATGATTATTCTAGTTACAGCAAATAATATATTTCAACTTTTCATTGGCTGAGAAGGTGTAGGCATCATATCGTTCCTTCTCATCGGGTGGTGATACGGCCGAGCAGATGCTAATACTGCTGCCCTTCAAGCAGTACTATACAACCGAATCGGCGATATTGGACTAATTCTTTCCATAGCCTGAATGGCAACTAACCTAAACTCCTGAGAAATTCAACAAATCTTTGCAAACGCCAGTGGCATTGATTTAACACTACCCCTTCTAGGCCTTATCCTGGCGGCAGCAGGCAAGTCCGCCCAATTTGGCCTACACCCCTGACTCCCCTCCGCCATAGAAGGCCCCACCCCAGTATCCGCCCTCCTGCATTCTAGTACAATAGTTGTTGCAGGTATTTTTCTACTCATTCGAATGAGCCCTCTAATAGAAAACAACCAGCCAGCTCTAACTACATGTCTCTGCCTAGGGGCCTTAACAACTATATTTACAGCTACTTGCGCCCTAACCCAAAATGACCTCAAAAAAATCGTTGCTTTTTCTACATCTAGTCAACTTGGTTTAATAATGGTTACTATTGGGCTTAATCAACCACAATTAGCTTTCCTCCATATCTGTACGCATGCCTTCTTTAAAGCCATACTATTCTTATGCTCGGGCTCAATTATTCACAGCTTAAATAATGAGCAAGATATCCGCAAAATAGGAGGAATGCACCATCTTACCCCCTTTACTTCGTCTTCCCTAACTTTAGGAAGCCTAGCCCTAGCGGGGACCCCTTTCTTAGCTGGTTTTTACTCAAAAGACACTATTATTGAAGCCCTCAATACATCTTACTTAAACGCCTGAGCCCTTATCCTAACTCTTTTAGCCACTTCTTTCACTGCTGTCTACAGCCTTCGAATCGTGTACTATGTAACTATAGGCCACCCTCGATTTAATCCCCTCCCCCCTATTAATGAGAATAATCCCTCTGCTATGAATCCTATTAAACGGCTAGCCTGAGGGAGCATCATTGCAGGGCTTTTAATTACCTCCCATATTATCCCCCTGAAAACACCAGTGATATTAATACCCCTGACTCTTAAACTAGCAGCCCTTGTGGTCTCTATTGCAGGTCTTCTCTTAGCACTAGACCTCGCCCACCTGACTAGCAAGCATTTTAATTCGACCCCTAAAATGGGCCCCCATCACTTCTCAAGCATGCTCGGCTTTTTCCCTGCAATTGCTCACCACCACACCCCAAAATTAGGCCTTCTGCTAGGCCAGTTGATTGCAGGCCAACTACTAGATCAATCATGATTAGAAAAGACAGGACCTAAAGCAGCTGCCTCATTAAATAAACCCTTAATCACCACAACAAGCAATACACAACGCGGGGCAATTAAAACCTACTTAGCTTTATTTTTATTAACCTTGGGCTTAGCCCTGTATATTTTTGCCTTTAGACTGCCCGAAGGGCCCCACGACTTAGCCCCCGTGTTAACTCCAACACTACAAATAATGTAAGGAGAAGCACTCAAGCCCCAATCAACAATATTTGACCCCCAGACGAATATATTAACGCAACTCCCCCAGTATCCCCACGATAAACAAAAAACTCTGCGCACTCCCCCGCAGACTGCCAAAAAACTTTGTATCACCCCCCCCAAAATAAACTTGAGGCCAGACCCACCCCTCCTACATATAATAGTGCAGATAAAGCAACACGCCGACTTCCCAGCCCCTCCGGAAAAGGTTCGGCTGCAAGTGCTGCCGAATATGCAAATACAACTAATATCCCCCCCAAGTAGATTAAAAATAAAACTAGAGATAAAAAAGACCCTCCGTGACTAGCTAAAAAAGCACACCCCAACCCCGCCGCTACTACTAATCCCAAAGCACCAAAGTACGGTGAGGGGTTTACTGCCACAACTACTACCCCAAACGTAAACCCGAATAAAAATAGGAATATGATATAACTCATAATTCTCACCAGGACTTTAACCAGGACAAATGGCTTGAAAAACCACCGTTACTAATTAAACTATAAGAACTCCAATGACAAGCCTCCGAAAGACGCACCCCCTATTAAAAATTGCAAACGACGCACTAATCGATCTGCCTGCCCCCGCTAATATCTCTGTGTGATGAAATTTCGGCTCTCTTCTTGGACTATGCCTTCTGGCTCAAATTCTAACAGGCCTATTTTTAGCTATGCATTATACTGCAGACACTTCTGCTGCCTTTTCTTCCATCGCCCATATTTGTCGCGACGTTAATTACGGCTGGCTAATCCGAAATCTTCATGCCAACGGTGCTTCCTTCTTCTTCGTCTGCATTTATTTCCACATTGGCCGGGGGCTTTATTATGGCTCATACCTTTATAAAGAAACCTGAAATATCGGCGTAATTCTCCTACTCCTTGTTATGGCCACAGCATTTGTAGGTTATGTCCTACCATGGGGACAAATGTCCTTCTGAGGCGCCACAGTTATTACAAATCTACTTTCCGCCGTACCCTATGTTGGAAACGCCTTGGTTGAGTGGATTTGAGGCGGCTTTTCAGTAGATAATGCCACTCTCACCCGATTCTTCTCATTCCACTTCCTACTTCCCTTTGTCATCACAGCCCTAACTATCGTACACCTCCTGTTCCTCCACGAGACAGGATCTAATAACCCCCTCGGAATTAATTCAAATGCTGATAAAATTCCCTTTCACCCTTATTTCTCTTTCAAAGACATCCTAGGCTTTATAGCCCTTCTAGCGGTTCTGGCCACCCTAGCTCTCTTCACTCCGAACCTTCTGGGAGACCCCGATAACTTTACTCAAGCAAACCCCCTAGTTACGCCCCCACATATTAAGCCCGAGTGATACTTTCTGTTTGCCTACGCAATCCTACGATCTATCCCAAATAAACTAGGGGGGGTATTGGCCCTACTAGCCTCCATTCTTGTTCTACTATTAGTTCCCCTACTACACACATCAAAACAACGAGGACTCACTTTCCGGCCGATCTCTCAATTCCTATTCTGAGTCCTAATTGCAGACGTTGCCATCTTAACATGGATTGGTGGCATACCTGTTGAAGAACCTTTTATTATTATTGGCCAAATAGCATCTACACTTTACTTCTCTCTCTTCCTGATCCTAATACCTTTAGCGGGATTAATTGAGAATAAGATCCTTAAATAACACCATAACTACTAAGCGATAGTAGCTCAGACAGAGCATCGGGCTTGTAACTCGAAGGCCAGGGATTGAGACCCCTCTACCGCTATCAAGGGGAAGGGGCTTTAACCCCTACCACCAGCTCCCAAAGCTAGCATTCTACTTTAAACTACCCCTTGTATAGTATGTAATATCGAGCATGATGTAACTCATATTTATTTATGTATTTACACCATTCCTCGATATTAACCATTAGTTATGGAGTTAATACATATGCTTGTAGGTAGTACTAAAACCCCAAGATGGATTCTGACAATTGGTGGATTTAATAATATTCTGCTCATAATCAGCAATTCAATGAACGAATAGGAACATATACCACGGACTCAACATCTCGTCAATTTTCCATTATTATACGCAGTAAGAGCCCAGCAACCAGCACAAATAAATGCCAACGGTTATTGATGATCAGGGACAAGGATTTGTGGGGGTTTCACAATTTGAACTATTACTGGCATCTGGTTCCTACTTCAGGGCCATAAATCGGTATCATTCCTCCCACTTTCATCGACCCTTACATAAGTTAATGGTGGAGTACATATGGCGCGATTACCCAGCATGCCGAGCGTTCACTCCAGCGGGTACGGGGTTCTCTTTTTTTTTTTTCCTTTCAGCTGACATTTCACAGTGCACAGTAATCTGATTAATAAGGTTGTACAGTTCTCCTGAAACGTGTAATGTAAATGAGTGATTAGAGTCATTACACAAGAATTACAATATTGATATCAAGGACATAATATATTAGTATCTACTCGTAATTCTCTGAGATATACCCCCCGGGGCTTTTACGCGCGTAAACCCCCCCTACCCCCCCACACTCGTGAGATTGTTGTACTCCTGAAAACCCCCCGGAAACAGGAAAATCCCTAGTAGCGTGTTAGATTGTGCCAAATTGTGTTTATTTACAGTATTATAAATTTATA